TGCTGCGCATAAATGGGATATGCGTTTGAAATAGATGCTCGAGTTATTACATATATCATGATCGATACATAAATGGATCGAGTCATCTGTTCTTTTACCCAAGAAAAAGTCTTTCTATTTTGCATGGTCCAATCATTGATCCCGAAATTTATACAATAAATTTGATAGGTAGCTAGTTGAATTCCCTATCCACAAGTTTGCCATTTTATTCATTGTACTAAAAGAATTGTACTGGTGGAATATAGTATGAATACCTTGAATTGAAAAGGTAGAAGTATAAAGAATAATTCATATTGAAAATGATTTCTTTATACACGAATAAAAATTCTGATTTGATTGATATAAAGAGATCTAATGAATTCTTCATTCATTCATTGAATGATAAATTACTACAAGCGAAGGAGATACACGATTTAAAAAATGGAAGATCCAATATTTCACAATTGTATCTAGAATTACTGGAAAAGTGGAAACAAGACCAGATAGAATATGATCATTCTGAGCTAATCCAAAATCGTTGTAAATCGAACCAATCATTAGTTCCCAACCATGGGTCGAGTGAAATCCGATCCATAAATCAGTAACTAAAAGAATCGAAAAAGCTTTGATTGTGTCACTTAAGTTAGAGAGAAATTCCTGAATCCAAGAATTTAGAATGAAAAGTTCTTCATTACCCAGAACAAAATAACCACTTATAATCGCGAAACAGATTAGATTTGTCGAGAAATGCAAAATTATATGGAAATAAGATTCATTGTGTCTTTGGACCAATTGTATCGTTTCCTTGTGCATTCCTATATGAAGCCTCTGCATATGTGTCTCCGAGTACTCCTTTAGAATCTCGTCCAACAGGAATAGTTCTTCTAATTCCATAAATTTTTCTAAAACATTTTTCTCTTGAATATCATTCAAAAGGATTTCGGATTGCCTGGTATTCCAACAATTAAGAACCCAAGTTTCTAGACATTTATTAAATAAGAGAGAAACCCACCAGGGCAAAAAGAGTATAGACACAAGATATGGGAGGGAAGCCAATGCTTTCTTTTTTTTCATTCTGTATCTGTGATGTGAATTGTTAATGAACCTGTTTCATTCGTCGATTCTATCTGATCTATCTGAGATTTCTATGAAGCACGAGTTCTATAAAAAGAGCTTATAACTCTAACAAGAACAAGGTATCGAACCTATGGATCTTTTCTTCTTTTTGTTTTCGTGTAAGAATTGAGTCTTTGGATTTAGAATAGAACATAGAAAAAGGGCCCTTTTTGAATGAAAAAAAGAAGTAAATATTCCTTCTATATTCCAGAGATCTCAATTAGGCAAATTGGAACCGATTTCATCTTCATTTCTTCCTTTCGATGAAGACTCGAAAAATACATTTGAACTAACAAATATTATTTGATTTGGATTTCAAGACGATCCCTACCGGATCCTTTCATTCTTTTCTTTTGAATTCAAAAGATTTCACTGTCTAACCGCAGCGCGGTTATAGGGTATCAATTCAAAATCTGGGTCTTAAAAATAGGAATTATGCTTTACGAAAACAAAATACATGTTAGGATCTTTTAGGATATTTGATGAACCTATACTTTTTAGACCCTTTTTTTACTAGTATAAAAGAGTGAAGTTGGACGCCACGCGTATGCGTATACAAAAGAGTTTTTGTGTACAAATAGTTTCTATTCTCCTGAATATATTTGATTAGTTCTATCAGATTTTATTAGAAGTGTTCCATATACGTCCTCCTGCTTTTGAGATGTAGAATGTATATGGACTGCTGCCTCAACGGAAAAGGAAACTAGAATATAGCATCTTTTGCTGGAATGAACATTTTGAAGAAGCTTAAGTTGTCTTAAAAATAGAATTAGTAAGTTCCTTCTCTCATGCTGAGATTTATTCTTCAGTTCATTTCAAAAGACTTCAATGGGTACGCGCAAGAAAGAGGCCAATTCGGCAGCTTTTTGTTCAATTTCTCGTGGAGTCAAATTCTCATCAGTACGAGTCAAGGGAATGGCTCCTTGGCCCCTGATTTCCATATAAAGGACACGACGAGGAAAAAGGCCCTCTCTCACCTCCATTCTGATTGATTTGATATCTTTCAGAAAGAAACGAAGGAAGATGCGACGATTTATTCCAGGAAATCCCCAACGAAAAAGGCACATTATACCTTCTTTTCTATCGAATCGGTCATAACCACTACCTACATTCCATGAAATCGTGCACCACAAATAAGAACTAATGAATAGACCTGCGATCCCATAGAAAGACATCACGATCCCTTGTGGGAAAAAAAGAATTTGCTGAGACGGCAATACGGATATCAGATTTCTACCAAGATAAATGGAAGTTCCAACCACTAAGAATCCTAGTGAACCTAAAAAAAGGATACAGGCCCAGCAAAAATTACTTGTTTTTCGAGACCCCGTTATAAGTTCTATCCATATATGTTCTGATCGCCAGTTCATACTATACTAGATCCAGTTGCATTCGATTGGAATTTAGAGAATAACCCAAATGGATTTGACTCGACTTTTCTTGCTTGATCCCGAAGTCACTTTCATCAACTAGCAGTATTCCGACGGGAACCATTAGAAAGAATTGGTTAGATACATTGACTTTCTATTTCAAAGATTTTCAAAAAAGATTTGCTTATCATTTTGAATTAAATCGTTTAATTGATTAAGCTATAACCGCATATACATGCATTAACGCGTATATTATGTATCGGCATACATAAAAACTCTTCCATTTGTTTTTGGAAAGGCCACATATCATATATCCTACCATATTACATTAAAAAAGTATCTCCAGTGTGAAAAGAAATTGATGGGATTTGGTCCCATCGTATTTAGACAATCTTATTTCTTTGGACATAAAGAGATAAAGAAGCCATTGCGATTGCCGGAAAGACTAGGCCTACTAAAGGAACAAAAATAGAGGGAAAGTTCAAATCTATCATAGAATGGGTACCTCGATTTCGTATTTGTACCTATTAAATTATAATTATAAAGATATCTTATGATAAGTCTATCTATTAGAAAGAATAAGAAGATAATCTTCTTATGAAGTACTTAAGAAGTAAGAAGTGCAACGAATGTATAACTAAATGAAGTGTACCTATCCCTCTTTCTACACAAATATGTATGAGAATCCGCTTTCATAAATTTGATTCTTCTTCTCCCATCCTTATCTTCTTTCTATCTTTTCTTTCAAAACAAAAAGGTGTTTTGAAAGAAAAGATAGAAAAGATTTTCTTAGGAGTTAGCGACTTTAACCAATCCTATCCAACAAAAAGGGATTCCTAGTGAAAAACGGGGGCTCTCGGTAAATAGAAAGAACTTCTATATTCTTATTCTTCTTATTTGTTATTTTAATATTTCTATATTCTTTATTTGATTTGATATTTCTTCTTTTTTTTTATTATTACAATGAACTAAATGCTTATTCGCTACAAATAAAAATAACAGAAACTAGTGTTATACTTCCTTTTGAAAATGAAGTTTTTCAATCTTTTTCACAATCTTTTTTTAATCTTGATTCAAGGGAAGGAAACCATGTAGCTGAAATAACTCATTCAGAACACCCTTGAAAGGATTACGTGGTACGATTGGGTCGAATAAGCCCTTATGGAATGAATACTCAGCCACTTGTGAACCGTCGGGTACTGTCTTTTTCAATGTTTGTTCAATTACTCTTTTCCCCGCAAACGCAATGTAGGCATTAGGTTCGGCAATAATGATATCTCCCAACATACCAAAACTTGCTGTAACTCCGCCAGTTGTAGGAGATGTAAGGATTGATACATAGAATAACTTTTTATTTGATTGATAATCATATGAAGCAGAAGATATTTTAGCCATTTGTATCAAACTCAAACTCCCTTCTTGCATGCGTGCTCCTCCAGAAGCACATACAATAATGACAGGTAGAGATCTATTAGTAGCATACTCGATCAAACGGGTGATTTTCTCACCTACTACGGATCCCATACTACCTCCCATAAACTGAAAATCCATAACTCCAATTGCTATGGGAATACTATTTAGTTGACCTACACCCGTTTGAACAGCTTCAGTTAAACCTGTTTTTTTTTGATAAAAAGAGATGCGATCTATATAAGGTTCCTCCTCTGACTGAAATTCAATGGGGTCCATAGAGACCATATCTTCATCCATAGGCTCCCAAGTGCCAGGATCAAGAAAAAGTTCGATTCTATCTGAACTACTCATTTTCAAATGATATCCGCAGTGTTCACAAATATTCATTTTTGACCTAAAAAATTTTTTATAATTGAATCCATAACAATTTTCGCATTGAACCCATAACTTTTTGTATTTTGTATTTATATCAAAATCATTAGATCCTCCAGTTCTATTGAAAGAACTGCTACTAGTTTGGATACTAGAATTTTCACTTTCAATACTACTTATACTTTTTATACTTTCCGTACAAATGAAATTAAAAAAGTAACTGCCGATACCACTGTAAATGTCACTATTAATACTGATTTCAAAACGAAGATAACTATCAATGCAACTATTAATGTGATTATTCCAATTAGATTGAGTATCATACATGGAATAATAATAGTAGTAATTGCTACTATTAGACCCACTATTTAAATAACTAGAAAAAAAAATCTCTAGTTCACTCAAAAAAGAACTAGCATTGTCAATATCAAAAATCTGATTTTCAATATCAAAATATACGGAATAACTGTCACCATTACTATTTCTAACTAAAAAAGTATCATCAGATATCAAACTCCAAATATTCCTGCTATCAAATAAATAATTTAGATAATGAATATTACTGAAACTGTAACTGCCCCAACTAGGAATATGTTTCTCCTCATCATTTAGAATAGATTCTTCACTTCCACTGGTATGTCCAAGAGCATCAAGACTATCCATTGATTTACTTAGTCCACACCTATGTTCTAACTTCTTGTTAAACAACATCGAATTGAACCGACATTTTTCCATAGAGTCTTTCTGCCC